TAGATCTGCACCCGCCTTCATACAGTTAGATACGAAATTATCAATCTTTGAAACAGGGATTAAAGTGGTGGATCTTTTAGCTCCCTATCGCCGTGGAGGAAAAATAGGACTCTTTGGGGGAGCTGGAGTGGGTAAAACAGTACTCATCATGGAATTGATCAACAACATTGCCAAAGCTCATGGAGGCGTATCCGTATTTGGCGGAGTAGGTGAACGTACTCGTGAAGGAAATGATCTCTACATGGAAATGAAAGAATCCGGGGTGATTAATGAAAAAAATCTTGCAGAATCCAAAGTAGCTCTAGTCTATGGTCAAATGAATGAACCGCCAGGAGCTCGTATGAGAGTTGGCTTGACTGCCTTAACCATGGCGGAATATTTTCGGGATGTTAATGAGCAAGACGTACTTCTATTCATTGACAATATATTTCGTTTCGTTCAAGCAGGGTCCGAAGTCTCTGCCTTATTAGGTAGAATGCCTTCTGCAGTGGGTTATCAACCTACCCTTAGTACGGAAATGGGTTCTTTGCAAGAAAGAATTACTTCTACCAAAGAAGGATCTATAACATCGATCCAAGCAGTTTATGTACCTGCGGATGATTTAACCGACCCTGCTCCTGCCACGACATTTGCACATTTAGATGCTACTACCGTATTATCAAGAGGATTAGCTGCCAAAGGTATTTATCCAGCAGTAGATCCCTTGGATTCAACGTCAACTATGTTACAACCTCGGATCGTTGGCGAGGAACATTATGAAACTGCGCAAAGGGTTAAGCAAACTTCACAACGTTACAAAGAACTTCAGGACATTATAGCTATCCTTGGGCTGGACGAATTATCCGAAGAAGATCGTTTAACTGTAGCAAGAGCACGAAAGATTGAGCGTTTCTTATCACAACCCTTCTTTGTTGCAGAAGTCTTTACTGGTTCTCCAGGGAAATATGTTGGTCTCGCAGAAACAATTCGGGGATTTCAATTCATCCTTTCCGGAAAATTAGACAGTCTTCCCGAGCAGGCCTTTTATTTGGTGGGTAACATCGATGAAGCTACCGCGAAAGCTCTGAATTTAGAAGAGGAGAGCAAATTGAAGAAATGACCTTAAATCTTTGTGTACTGACTCCTAATCGAATTATTTGGGATTCCAAAGTTAAAGAGATTATTTTATCTACTAATAGTGGACAAATTGGCATATTACCAAATCATGCCCCCATTGCCGCGGCTGTAGATATAGGCCTTTTGAGAATACGACTAAACGACCAATGGTTAACGGTGGCTCTTATGGGCGGTTTCGCTAGAATAAGTAATAATGAGATCACCATTTTAGGAAATGATGCGGAAATTAGTACTGACATTGATCCACAAGAAGCCCAACAAACTCTTGAAATAGCTGAAGCTAACTTGAGTAGAGCTGAGGGTAAGAGACAAGCAATTGAGTCAAATCTAGCTCTCAGACGAGCTAGGACGCGAGTAGAGGCTGTCAATGCAATTTCCTCTTAGTAGTCATAAATAAATTCAATCAAAATAGAAAGAGTTTTTTATTATACCCTACACACTACAGCTTTATTCCATTTCAAAAAATGAATACAATGAAGTATAATCTGATTATAGAACGACAAAAAGAGGATGGGTAGAAAAACTTATTAGATACCGGATTCCATGGTATCTAATAAGTTCTACCTACTATTGGATTTGAACCAATGACTCCTGCCGTATGAAAGCAATACTCTAACCACTGGGTTAAGTAGGTCATTTATCACCACAAAAAAGGTCTCCACCACTTCGATGGATTATAGGTAAAATAGGTTTTCTAAGCAATATAAATCTTTTACCATTAAACGTAAACAGATCAGAAACATATCAGAGAGTTATCATGTGAAATTATGGGATATCCTTCTTGACAAAAAACTGTCTCTATGTTAAAATAGTTATAACAAGGGCTATAGCTCAGTTAGGTAGAGCACCTCGTTTACACGTGCGCCAATGCTTTTCAAGGGAGCCAATTATGCAATGACCATAATTTCTTTTTTTTTATAAGTTGATGTCTTACTCCGTAGATTCGAGAGAACAAGAGAAAAATAGCCTGACAAATATTTGGTTTGATCCAATTCAGGTGCGAATTCTGGTGCCAAATAAAAAAGAACCTGCCATTATAAGGTAAATACTTCTTCCATTCAATGCCAGGCATAATGAGTCTAAGGATCTCAAAAGAAGCTCTTTTCGTCCTATGAGCTTTGAGGTGTATGAAGTCTCATATTTGACTCTTGCAGCGGAGCGGTAGAGACTCCATTTCACTTAGGTTGATCTAGGCCGAAGGCAGACCTAAATAAAGGTCACCCTTCTTTGAAACACTTTGATATTGCTCCTATATCAGGATACAAATAATGAATCAGAGCACAAGGAACCATCTCATTATCTTTTTCTCTTCCTATAAAGAAAAAATATGGTGGACTAACTGATCTTTACATCAGTTGATGAAAGAGCCCAATGCAACAAAATG